AAAAAATGGCCCGTGACACGGGCCAGGACGCGTAAATAAAAAAAAAAGACTTTTCGGACGAAATGAAAAATAAAATAGATTAAAAAATCTATATAATTCTAATATTAAAATTCGAATATTAATAATTAATTGAATTTGAATATTGAATAATATATTATTAATATAATAGTAATTTAATAGTAATAGAATAGTAAATTAATATAATACTAATTAGAATAATAATATATTAAGAGTAATATAATATAGTAATAAAAAAGATAAAAAAAAAGAAAGATAGAAGAAGGACTTTTTTTTTTCAAGCCCTACTTGTTGTGTAATGTAACATAGGAATTATCTTTTCTCAATTGGGAGAGATGGCTGAGTGGACTAAAGCGCCGGATTGCTAATCCGTTGTACGAGTTATTCGTACCGAGGGTTCGAATCCCTCTCTTTCCGGTTCCGTTGATGAGACTTGGTATTTTTTTTTTTCAAGCCTTTTTCTTTATTTATTTTCTAATAGTTCTAATAGTTAAAGATATAGAATAGATAAAATTTCTTTTTTTATTTTCTATTTATTTATTTTCTAATAGTTAAAGATATAGAATAGATAAAATTCTAAGAACATTTAATAAAAATAAAAATCAAGCAACGAAAAAGCCTTATTTTTTTTTATTCTTCACGTCCAGGATTACGCCCTGGATCATTAGATAAAAATCCAAAGATGAAAAGAGAAACAAAGAATATTACTACTGTGTAAACAAAGAGTTTGAGAGTAAGCATTAGACAATCTCCAAGATCTTTTTTTTTTGTTTGGAAAAAAAAGAAAATAGATTCTCTATTTTTATACCACATATCCTATTTTGACACCAAGAAATGAAGTGGTTTCTAGAAATTTCTCGAAATAGAAAATAATTTTTCTAAATTCATTTGTAATAAGATGTAATAAGAGTCGAGTCTTTCGTTGCCAAAAATATTCTTTCATACCGAAAATTACATATTTCGGGGGGCTCTAATCCAATAGGTTTCTTTTAATAGAATAGAATGGAAAAAAGTTCAGAATGAGGAGATGGGGTAGGTAATCTAGATTTTTCACGTTTATACAATAACTTCAATGTTTGAATTAAGGGCCTATACTATAAGACTTATCTGATCTTATCAATTATTATAATTTTTTCTCTTGAATAAATCATGAATTATTCTAGGACAGTATTAAAAATCTCATCGAAAACTTACAGCAGCTTGCCAAACAAAGGCTAATAGAAAAAAGAACACAGGGATTACTGGCATAATATCTACGATTGGATTCAAAAAAGCGTAGGCTTCAGGCAATTTTGTGAAGAAAAAACTGCTTGAATAAAGGGCAAAATTAAGACAGATACAAATCAAATTAAAAATATTAAGCATAACAAACATTTTGTTCTTGAAGATAATTGTATTTTGACTGAGTTATTAATATGCCATTCATATAAAAATGGATATAAATTGATCTAAAATAGAGTTAAGGTAGACAAAAAACTTTAAACTCAGCCAATCAAAAATCCTTCAATTATCAGCTAAAAAAAGAATAAAAGAAATCATATTTTCATACAATATCTTAATGGAATTCTATATTATGATCAATAAATTCAGTTTAATTCTATATCTACATCTACACATATCAAAATACGAATAACAAGCTAATCCAGTTCATAGATATTTTTGGGGACGGGAATTGACAAAGAACCAATACCAATATTAGTTTTATTAGTGTTGAATCAAAATAGAAATGGGGCGTGGCCAAGCGGTAAGGCAACGGGTTTTGGTCCCGCCATTCGGAGGTTCGAATCCTTCCGTCCCAGAGCATATTTATTCTCTATATCAAAATTCTATATATCAAAATAAAGATTGTTTTTTTGAACAAAAAAGTCAGACGGGTTTTTCATTATATCTTTGTCCTCGGGCCGGGTTAGGGTAAAAAAAAAATGCAATTCTTGTTTCTTATTTTTAATGACTTTTCTCGAAATCATATCTTTTTTCACAAATATTATCGTGTTCAAATAATACGCAGATGCAATTAAATCTAGTTTTTTTTCAGGAAACATGGAAACATAGATTCAAAGAGTTTGAATAGAGTTTGAATTCAAAAAAAGTCAGACGGGTTTTTCATTATATCTTTGTCCTCGGGCCGGGTTAGGGTAAAAAAAAAAAGAAATCCAATTTCTTTTTTGACCTATTCATTTGTTTTATTTTAAATCATTGATGATTTAATATGAATCTGAATATGGGATTTATCTCTTTTATGATGATAAAACGTAGTCCTTACTGTAAAACGTTATTCAAATAATGATATCGAGATAGGCTATTTTTTAATTAATAATTAATTTTTTTTTTATTTAATTATTTTTTATGAGTCCTTGGTACTTGAAGAAGTGTGGGATTGACGACTGGGTCCTATCGAATCACTTGAAGATGAAGATTCAAAGAGAACTACTTATTTCAACTACTTATTTCTTCGTCTTATCTTATTGGTTTGCTAATATTCATATTGGAAATCAAAAAATATTTATATGATAATATATCAATAAAATATGGGGTTAATTTGAATTAATTCTTTTGTTTTCTTCATTGTGTATTTTTTTATTAACCCATTTACATTCATATTGACAACAGTATATCAAATAAATATAATCCGATCTGGGTAATTAGATCTTATCTGTAGATTTATTTATATCTATTCCAGCGGTTTGGTTTTTTTTTTCTTCATTCAAATGAAATGATAGGTTTATTGGATTTGCTGTGATACAAAAGTATTTTTTTGATTGAAAAAAAAAAAATGTAAATGTATTGTTATATTATAAAAATGTATAAAAATTAATATTTCAATTTTAAATATAAGAATAGATAGCATAAGAGACAAGAGATAATCTATAAATTTTTACTTTATTTAACTTTATCTATACTTTATTTAATAATCTTTTATATTCTTATCTGATCTGTTCTTTTTTTTTTATGTTCAGAATCGATTAGAAATTTTTCTATTTCATTTCGTGTTCATTTCTTGTTAGTTTAATGTTTTGATTGTGTCGTACGATTCAATCTCTTTATTTATTCTCTTTGATTTATTTTGATTTTTGATTCCGATTCTATCTACATAACCTAATTATTTTATTTGTATTTGGGTTGCTAACTCAATGGTAGAGTACTCGGCTTTTAAGTGCGGCTAACAGCTTTTACACATTTGTACGAAGAAAGGGATTCGTCCATACCATTGGTATTATTTGTAAGACCACGACTGATCCTGAAAGGAATGAATGGAAAAAACAGCATGTCGTATCAATGGAGAATTCTGAGAATATTTCATTCTTACCGGATCGGCTCCAAACAAACCTTGTTTGAATTCTCGGTGCGTAACATAAAAAAAAAAATGAATTCAAATTCAAAGTTGGGGTTGGGTCGAGTTAATAAATGGATAGAGCTCTGCGGTTCCAATTATAGGGAAATAAAAAAGCAACGAGCTCCCGTTCTTAATTTGAATGATTTTCCGATCTAATTAGACGTTAAAAATAGATTAGTGCCTAGTGCGGGAAAGGCTTTTTCTTGAGTGGATTTTCGATTTTTTTAATGAGTCCTAACTATTAGCTATTCTCCACTATGAAGGGGAGTTGAATGTGTAGAAGAAAGAGTATATTGATAAAGAAACTCTTTTTTTTTTTCCAAAATCAAAAAAGAGTGATTAACTTGAAAAAGTAAAGGATTTCTAGTCACCTATTACCCTATAATGAACATAAACCAATTAGATGGAAAAAAGAGAGGATAGAGGGTCCGTTGATGAGTTTAACTATTTCCGAGGTATCTATTCTTTTTATATTATACTATTTTGTTTTTATGGTATCGCACTATGTATCATTTAATAACCCAATAAACCCCCTATCTTTGCTTCAATCAAATCGAATTAAAAATGAAAATAGAGAAATCTCAAAGAAATTTAGAAATAGATAGATCTCGAAAAAACGACTTCCTATACCCACTTATCTTTCGGGAGTATATTTATACATTTGCTCATGATCGTGACTTAAATAGATCTATTTTGTTAGAAAATGTAGGTTATGACAATAAATATAGTTTGCTAATCGTAAAACGTTTAATTACTCGAATGTATCAACAGAATCATTTGATTATTTCTGCTAATGATTCTAACCAAAATCCATTTTTTAGGTATAACAAAAATTTGTATTTTCAAATGATATCGGAGGGGTTTGCAGTTATTGTGGAAATTCCATTTTCTTTACGATTAGTATCCTCTTTAGAAAGATCAGAAATAGTAAAATCTCATAATTTACGATCAATTCATTCAATATTTCCTTTTTTAGAGGGCAAATTCCCACATTTAAATTATGTGTCATATGGACTAATACCGTACCCCATCCATCTAGAAAAATTGGTTCAAATCCTTCGTTATTGGGTGAAAGATCCCTCCTCTTTGCATTTATTACGACTCTTTCTTCACGAGTATTGGAATTGGAACAGTCTTCTTATTCCAAAGAAATCTATTTCCTTTTTTGCAAAAAAGAATCCAAGATTCTTCTTGTTCTTATATAATTCTCATGTATATGAATACGAGTCCGTTTTCTTTTTTCTTTGTAATCAATCCTTTCATTTCCGATTAACATTTTCTCAGGTCTTTCTTGAGCGAATATATTTCTATAGAAAAATAGAACATTTTGTAGAAGTCTTTACTAAGGATTTTCGGGACAGCCTATGCTTGCTCAAGGATCCTTTCATACATTATGTTAGATATCAAGGAAAATCCATTTTTGTCTCAAAGGATACGCCTCTTCTGATGAAAAAATGGAAATATTACCTTGTCAATTTATGTCAATGTCATTTTGATGTGTGTTTTCAACCCAAAAAGATCTATATAAACCCATTATCATTATACAAGCATTCTTCCGCCTTATTAGGTTATCTTTCAAGTTCAAGTGTACGACTAAACCTTTCAGTGGTACGGAGTCAAATGCTAGAAAATGCATTTCTAATAGATA